AGAGAATCCAGTACTTCTTGGTCGTGAATATCTGAATGAATAGGACGAACGACCCCGTGGATACCTTTGCTTCGGAACAAAACAATTCGGTCAACTGGAATGTGTATTATCCCTATAAGGGTCTTTTATTTAGTTATTCAGTCAAACCAATGATTCGTTATTGGAACAGATAGCAACTTTCATCAGACATGCGTATTTTTTATTTTACAATGGATTTACATCTTTCATTAATGGAAATTTTTTTATGTAGTGAGTATATAGGCTCTGTTCGCTGTTCAAGAATTCTTGTTTAGGCCGTTCATACCATCCATACATAGTATTTTGATCTACGATTTCAATTCTTCCATGTTTCAGCAGTAGCATATTGTTCCGTGGAGCTAAGGTCCGAAATATGGAAAAAACAAGTATTTCCACGACTGCCCAGTCAATTCTGTTCCACTTAATCCCTCTTTCATGGCCACATATCTTTACGACTAAGGAATGGGAAATCTTTCTCCTGTTACATGAATCCAATTTTCAGTTCATCCGGGAAAATCCATCTTTTTCTAAACAATGTCTTTGTCATTTGATCCAACAGCCTTCCGTTAGATAGGAACAGGTTTGATAAGTACTGATAACTCGCGGATTGAATATTAGAACGGAAAGATCTATTATATAATGAACTAATGGTTCGAAGCCGTCTCCGTCTCTGGCGATTAATAAAAAATTCGAAGTACTTTTCTTTCGGTTTCTTGCTAAACCCGCGTTTATATAGAGTCTCCCTTTGGGAAGTCAGAAGAAGCCCCTTTGACATCTCTTCATCTGCAAAGAATTCTCGATGTGAAAACAGAAAGACAGAGAGCTCATCGTTGAATATGTAAAAGAGTGGATCTCCAGGGTCCCAAATGAATTGGCCTTTTCGAAAAAAGACTTGTTCTTTGGAAGATCTATCTCGTCCCGGGTACTCCATGGTTTCACTCTGCAAGAACTCCCAATCATTCTCTTGAAGCTCATCCTCTTCATCATATCCACCATCCCCTTCACCATAAAATGCATAATCAAAATATTCATCATTAACTTCATCAGAAATGATCGGCTTGCCCCGAAATGACCTGGCCCAATAGGGAAATTCCAATTCATTTGGCCTTTCGATCCAATCAAATAGAAAGCCCCAAGATTGCCATATTCTAGGAGCCCAAACTATGTGATCGACTGCATCCTCCGCTAACTGTTGCGGGTCGGTGCCTTCTGCCCATTCTTTAAACTCCGATTCATAGAGAAATCTACGATCAAAGATAGAACGAGATCCATTTTCCATCATCTCTAAGGGATTCCTTGGTTCGGGCCGAAGAAGCGAGGATCCCACCAGAGCGCCTTCTACTACTTCTAATAGACCATCAACTAGATCAGAATCCGTCTCAACGAGTCTATAAGAAGTGATCCAATTTTTTTCATCGGGTCCGGGTAGAGACCAAAGATCTTGAGCGGTCGATCCGGCAGAACAACTCAAAAGAGAAAGAAGTATCGTTAATTTCTTCATGTTCGTTCCAAGTTCGAAGAACCATTTGTACAAATAAGGATCCCCTTCGTAACATGATTGCTTCTTCATATAGATAGATATAGGATCTATAAGGCAGCAATTATTTATAAGTACATTTTGTGCAACAGCCCTTCCTATCTGATAGAAAAGGATCCCATGATCCGGAACCGGTCTTACATGGGCTCGCAACTCCCAAGTTTGTCTATGAAGAGCGAATCTAATTGTATTAGTGTCTATAATTGATTTCTTCTGTGTAATACTAATCGATAGGGCCTCATTGGTAATTGCTACAAGATCTCGTGCATTGTAACCCATGGCTATGGACCCGAATCCATTAGTATGGAACATTTTCTTTTCCAAGTGAAATCCCCTAGTATACGAAAGGGTGAAAACGTGCTTTCGTTGTTGTGGAATAAGAAGCCTTCGTATCTTAATGCATGTATTTAATTTATTCGGAGCTATTAGAGCGGGATCCACTTTTTGGGGAATATGAGTCGAAGCAATAACAAGAATATCTCTAGTGGACCGTCTTTCACAATCTCCGGAGAGATAATTCAATAATAAACCGAGTGACTCCGACTCATCCACATACAGATCATGAATGTTTGGAATCCATACTATGCAAGGAGACATTGTTCTTGCCAATTCGAATTGCAAGTTGATAGAAGCTAGGTCTATTTCCAACTCGATGATATACCTAAGCATCTCATCATCCACCGTATACTCCTCCCTCAGCTCCGGGTCCGAGTCCAAGTTCGAATAAATAGAGTCACGATCATCAATATCGTCCACATCTTTAAGCGCATCCATATAGTCCTTAGCAGGATCGCTATCATCATCAATACCATCAATATCCACATCATCAAGCGCTTCCATATAGTCCTCAGGATCGAGATCATCAATAACTATTTTCAAATTCAGCTTGTTCAGAAATACCGTAATGAAAGGAAGATAGGAGTTTGTCGCTAGGGATTTGACCAA